TTTATTTATTTATATATAAATTTATTAAGAATGGTTTTGAATAAAAATAAATATTTTTTCTTTTCTATATAAATATAAATTTATTTATATATTAAATTTTTATATTATTAATAATAATAATAATAATATAAAAATTTAATTTATTAATATAATTATTAATTTATAAAAAATTATTTATATAATTAATAATATTAATAATTAATTAATTATTTTTATGAATATATATTGATTTATATATAATTTTAATTTTTAATATAAATATTATGAAATAGAGAGAAAGAAAATATTAAATGTTTAATAATTTATATTAAATATTTAATATATAAAAAAAAAAAAAAAAAATTCTATATTAATTAATATTTATATAAATAATAAAAAATTATTATAGTTTTTAAAATTTATTATAAATTTATTTTACATATAAATTATAGTATATATTTTAATTATTTTAATAATAATTAAATTTATAATTAGTAGTAATTATTATTAAAAATTTAAGAAATTAAGATTTAGTAATATTTAAATTAATAACAAATTTTGTGCCAGCAGTTGCGGTTATACAAAAATTAAATTAAATTTTATTAGTAATTAATTAATTAATAAAATTTTAATTAAATAAATATTAAATTATTAAGTGAAATTTTAATTTAATTTAAATTAATATTTTAAGAATTAATAAAATTAAACTATAAACTAGGATTAGATACCCTATTATATAAATTTAAAAAAAAAATACTGAAATATTAAATAAATATTTATTGAAACTTAAATAAATTGGCGGTATTTTAGTTCATTTAGAGGAATCTGTTTAATAATTGATAATCCACGAATGAATTTACTTAATTTTATTTTGTATATCGTTGTTAAAAAAATATTTTTAAATAATTAAAATATTTCAAAATTCATATTTAAAATTTAAATTAGATCAAGATGCAGATAATAATTAAGAATATAATGGATTACAATAAATTTATTTAAATGAATATTAATTTGTAATAATTAATTGAAGGTGGATTTAAATGTAATTTTATTTAATTTATTAAAATGATTAATAATTAAAATATGTACATATTGCCCGTCGCTTTCATAAATAAATTGAAATAAGTCGTAACAAAGTAGAGGTACTGGAAAGTGTTTCTAGAAATATCAAATTAGAGCTTGAAATAAGTATTTCATTTACATTGGAATGATAGTGATGTTTATATCATTTAATTTGAAAATATAAAATTAATAAATTTAAATTTAATTAAAATAATTTTAATATTAAAATGGGGGTTTTAGTATTAATAAAGAAAAAATTAATAAATTTATAGTTAATTAGTATTGTAAAAGAATTTTGAAATATTTTAAAATAATTTATAAAAAAGTAAATTTAATTTATTGTATCTTGTGTATCAGAGTTTATTAAAAAAATTTATTTATATAAAAATAATTCTCGAATTAAAAAGAGTTAATTAATTATAAAAGTTATTGTAAAATAAATATTTTAAATAATTAATTTGAAATGAAATGTTAATCGTTTTTTAAGATATCTAGTTTTTTTAGAAAAAAATTTAATTTTAAATTTAATTTATTAATTAATTAATTGATTTAATTAATTTAAATTAATATTTTATATTTTAAGGGATAATCTTTAATTTAAATTTTTATAATTAATATTAATTGTGTTTAATTTAAGATTTTTAAAATTTATATTGTTTAAAAATTATAATTTATTATAAATAATCTTAAATAAAATAAAAAATTTAATAAAAAATTTAATTTTTTATAAAAAATTAAATTTTAATTGTTAAAATTAAAATATAATGATAAAATTAGTATAAAAATAAAATTATTATAAAAATATATTATTATAATAAATAATTTTATAAATAATAAAAAGGAATTCGGCAAATATTTATATTCACTTGTTTATCAAAAACATGTCTTTTTGATAGATAATTTAAAGTCTAATCTGCCCACTGATAAATTATTAAAGGGCTGCAGTATTTTGACTGTACAAAGGTAGCATAATCATTAGTCTCTTAATTAGTGACTTGTATGAAAGATTGAATGAAATATATACTGTCTCTTTATTATAATTAGAATTTAATTTTTTAATTAAAAAGTTAAAATAAATTTAAAAGACGAGAAGACCCCATAGAGTTTTATAATTTAAATTAATTAATTATTATTTATAATTTAATAATTGAAATTAATAAAATTATTTAATTGGGGTGATTGAAAAATAAATATAACTTTTTTATTAGTTTAACATAAATAAGTGAATTAATGATCCAAAATTTTTGATTATTAGAAAAAATTACCTTGGGGATAACAGCGTAATTTTTTTTTTTAGTTCAAATAAAAAAAAGAGTTTGCGACCTCGATGTTGGATTAAGGTAAAATTTAAATGAAAAAGTTTAAAATTTTGATCTGTTCGATCATTAAAACCTTACATGATCTGAGTTCAAACCGGTGTGAGCCAGGTTGGTTTCTATCTTTAAATAATTAAAATATTTTAGTACGAAAGGATCAAATATTTAAATTAAATTTATTTTATGAATTTTACTAATTATTTTTAACTATTTTGACAGAAAAATGTAATGATTTTAGAAGTCATAAATATATAATTTATTATATATGTAGTAGTGTTAATATTAGATATTATGTTAATTTTTTTAGGTATAATTATTTTAATTATTGGTATTTTAATTGGGGTTGCTTTTTTAACTTTATTAGAACGTAAAGTTTTAGGTTATATTCAAATTCGTAAAGGACCTAATAAAGTAGGATTTATAGGAATTTTGCAGCCTTTTTCTGATGCTATTAAATTATTTACTAAAGAACAAACTTATCCTTTATTTTCTAATTATTTATCTTATTATTTTTCTCCTGTGGTTAGATTTATTTTATCTTTAATAATTTGAATATTGATTCCTTATTATTTTAATTTTATTAGTTTTAATTTAGGAATTTTATTTTTTTTATGTTGTATAAGAATGGGAGTTTATATTGTTATAGTTGCCGGTTGATCTTCTAATTCTAATTATGCTTTATTAGGAGGTTTACGAGCAGTTGCTCAAACTATTTCTTATGAAGTTAGAATAGCTTTAATTTTAATAAGAAGAATTATTATAGTTATGGATTTTAATTTAATAAAATTTGAAATTTATCAAAATATTTGATTTATTTTTATGATAATTCCATTGAGATTTTGTTGATTTTCTTCAAGATTAGCTGAAACTAATCGAACTCCTTATGATTTTGCTGAAGGTGAAAGAGAATTAGTTTCAGGGTTTAATATTGAATATAGAAGAGGAGGATTTGCTTTAATTTTTTTAGCTGAATATTCAAGAATTTTATTTATAAGTTTATTATTTATTTTAATTTATTTAGGAGGCTATGAATTAAGATTTTTTTTTTATTTTAAAATTAGATTTTTATCTTTTTTATTTATTTGAGTTCGAGGAACATTACCTCGGTATCGTTATGATAAATTAATATATTTAGCTTGAAAAATTTATTTACCTCTTTCTTTAAATTTTTTATTATTTTATATAGGATTTAAAATTATATTAATATATAAATATTTTTAGTATAAATTAATAGAATATTAATATTCTTTCTTAAGTTTTCAAAACAAATGCTTAATTTACAAGCTCATTAATTAAAAAATTAATTTATCTCAATATAAACTAATTAATGGAGTAATAATATAATATAAAAAATAGATAATTGTTAAAATTTGTCCTGTAATAATATAAGGATCTTCAACAGGTCGAGCTCCAATTCATGTTAAAAGAATGATAGTTGTTACTATAATTCAAAAAAAAAATTGATTTAGTGGGTAAAATTGAATTCCTTGTATTTTTTTATTAAAAGTAAATGGTAAAATAATTAAAATTAAAATTGATATAATTAATGCGATAACACCTCCTAATTTATTTGGGATTGATCGTAAAATGGCATATGCAAAAAGGAAATATCATTCTGGTTGAATGTGGATTGGAGTAACTAAAGGATTAGCAGGAATAAAATTATCAGGATCTCCAAGTAAATAAGGATTATTAAGAGTTAAAATAGTTAATATGAATAAAATAAAAATAAATCCAATTAAATCTTTGTAAGTAAAAAATGGATGAAATGGGATTTTATCTAAATTTCTATTAATTCCTAAAGGATTATTTGAACCTGTTTGATGAAGAAATAAAAGATGAATTATAGATATTATAAGAATAATAAATGGTAAGATAAAATGAAATGTGTAAAATCGAGTTAAAGTAGCATTATCAATTGCAAATCCACCTCAAATTCAATTTACTAGTATATTACCTAAATAAGGAATTGCGGAAAGTAAATTAGTAATTACAGTTGCACCTCAAAATGATATTTGTCCCCACGGTAAAACATAACCTATAAATGCTGTTGCTATTAAAAGAAATAAAATAATTATTCCTACAATTCAAGTAAATTTTAAGTTAAAAGATTCATAGTAAATACCTCGTCCAATATGAATATAAATACAAATAAAAAAAAAAGAAGCTCCATTTGCGTGAAGTGTTCGAATTAATCAACCGTAGTTTACATTTCGACAAATATAATTTACTCTATAAAAAGCTAATTCAATATTAGCTGTATAATATATTGTTAAAAATAAACCTGTGATAATTTGAATTATCAAACATATAGCAAGTAAAGATCCGAAATTTCATAAAAAAGAAATATTAGATGGTGAAGGTAAATCAATTAATGATCCATTAATAATTTTTAAAATAGGGTGTATTTTTCGAATGGGTTTATATATATTTATCATTAGTTAATTAGATGATCGTAAAGGACCATAAAAAATATTAGTAATTTTAATAACAGCAATTAAAGTAATAAATAAGTAAATAATTATCATTATTATTAATATAAATGTTTGATTATTGTATAATTTAGATAAATTTATTTTATTTTCATTATTAAAAAATAAAAAAATATTGAATATTTTATTTATATCATAATTATTAATATTAAAATTTAATCATTTTAAATTATAAAAATTATAATAACTAATTAAAATTGATATTATAATAAAAATTAATAGTAAAATTTTTGTTAGTGTTTTAATATTAAATATTTCATTTGAGGCAATACTTGAAATATAAATAAATAAAACTAGTAATCCCCCTAAAAATGTTAAAAATAAAATGTAAGAGAATCAATAGGTTTCGATTATTATTCTAGAAATTAGAGAAATTAATAAAGTTTGAATTAAAATAAATAATCCTATAGAAAGGGGATGATAAGAAAAAAATATAGTTAAAGAAAATATAATAATAAGTAAAGAAAAAAATATTTTTGTTATTTCAAAGAATAGTTTAAAAAAATAATAATTTTGGAGATTATTGATAAAGAAATTTCTTTTTCTTTGAAGTTTTTAAAGAAAATTCATATTTTGGGTTTACAAGACCCATGTTTTATTTTAAACTATAAAAACTAATGATAATTTTAAATATATGAATATTAGTAATTATTATATTTATTTTAGGTAATTTAATTTTTGTTTCTAAACATAAACATTTATTAATTGTTTTATTAAGTTTAGAATTTATTGTTTTAACAATTTTTTTTTTTATAATAATTGTATTTAATAATATTAATTATGATATGTATATATTAATAGTTTTTTTAGTATTTTCTGTTTGTGAAGGAGCTTTAGGATTATCAATTTTAGTTTCAATAATTCGTACTCATGGTAATGATTATTTTCAAAGTTTTAATATTTTATAAATTTAAAAATTTAATGATAAAATTTTTAATTATAATTATTTTTATAATTCCTTTATGTTTTAAACAAAATATATTTTGGATGGTTCAAATAATAATGTTTTTATTAATATTTTTATTTATAAATTTAATAGTTAATATTATATTTTATAGTAATATTAGATATATATATTCATGTGATATTTTATCTTATGGTTTAATTTTATTAAGTATTTGAATTTGTGTGTTAATAATTATAGCTAGAGAAAATTTATTTAAATTAAATTTTTATAATAATTTTTTTTTATTTAATTTAATTATTTTATTAATTATACTTTATATGACTTTTAGTGTAATAAATTTATTTTTGTTTTACTTATTTTTTGAATCTAGATTAATTCCAACTTTAATATTGATTGTTGGTTGAGGTTATCAACCAGAACGAATTCAAGCTGGCATATATCTTTTATTTTATACTTTATTTGCTTCTTTACCATTATTATTAGGTATTTTTTTTATTTTTAATGAATTAAATTATATTATAATTTATTTTATAAAATTTTATATGATAGATTATTATTTATTATATTTTTCAATAATTGTTGCTTTTTTAGTTAAAATACCTATATATTTTGTTCATTTATGATTACCAAAAGCTCATGTGGAAGCTCCTGTTTCAGGATCTATAATTTTAGCTGGTATTATATTGAAATTAGGTGGTTATGGCTTATTGCGAGTTTTAATTTTATTACAAAAAATTAATATAAAATTAAATTTTATTTTTATTACTATTAGTTTATTAGGTGGATTTTATATTAGTTTAAAATGTTTTTGTCAAGTTGATATTAAATCTTTAATTGCTTATTCTTCTGTTACTCATATAAGTATTGTGATTAGAGGTATTATAACTATAAATTATTGAGGGTATTTAGGTTCTTATATTTTAATGATTGGACATGGTTTATGTTCATCAGGGATATTTTGTTTAGCTAATATTAATTATGAACGCTTAAATAGTCGTAGTTTATATATTAATAAAGGTATAATAAGATTTATACCTTCTATAAGATTGTGGTGATTTTTATTAATATCTTCCAACATAGCTGCACCCCCCTCTTTAAATTTAATAGGTGAAATTAGATTAATTAATAGATTATTAAGATGATGTTGAATTTCAATATTTATATTAATTTTAATTTCATTTTTTAGAGTAGGTTATAGATTATATTTATATTCATTTATTCAGCATGGTAAATATTATTTAGGAATTTATAGTTTTTATACGGGAATTTCTCGGGAATATTTATTATTGATATTACATTGATTGCCATTAAATATTTTAATTTTAAAAATTAATTATGTAATAGTTTGATTTTAATTTAACTTAAATAATTTAAATAAAATATTGATTTGTGGAATCAAATATGTGAATAATAAGTATGTTCATTTTAGGTAATTCAAAAATATTCAATTTGTTATATTAGATTTTTTTTTTTATTTATATTAAGAATAATAAATTTTACTATAATAATTTTTTTTATTATAAATAATTTAATTATTTTTTTAGAGTGAGAGGTAATTTCATTTAGATCTATAAGAGTTGTAATAAGAATTTTATTAGATTGAATATCTTTATTATTTATAATATTTGTTTTATTGATTTCTTCTGTTGTTATTTATTATAGAAAAAGATATATATTATCTGAATTAAATTTAAATCGATTTATTATATTAATTTTATTATTTGTTTTTTCAATAATTTTATTAATTATTAGTCCTAATATTATTAGAATCTTATTAGGTTGAGATGGATTAGGGTTGGTTTCTTATTGTTTAGTTATTTATTATCAAAATATTAAATCTTATAATGCTGGGATATTAACTGCTTTATCTAATCGTATTGGGGATGTTTTTATTTTGATAGTAATTTCTTGAATAATAAATTATGGTAGATGAAATTATATTTTTTATATAGATTTTATAAAAAATGATTATTCAATAAAGATAGTTGGAATTATAATTATTATAGCAGCTATAACTAAAAGAGCTCAGATTCCTTTTAGTTCTTGATTACCTGCAGCTATAGCTGCACCTACTCCTGTTTCAGCTTTAGTTCATTCTTCTACATTAGTTACTGCAGGAGTTTATTTATTAATTCGTTTTAATATTTTATTATTAGATATATTTTTTTTAAAAGTCTTATTAATTTTATCTGGTTTAACTATATTTATAGCAGGAATTTCAGCAAACTATGAATTTGATTTGAAAAAAATTATTGCTTTATCTACTTTAAGACAATTAGGATTAATAATAAGAATTTTGAGAATAGGATTACCTGAATTAGCTTTTTTTCATTTATTAACACATGCTATATTTAAAGCTTTATTATTTATATGTGCTGGGATAATTATTCATATAATAAATGATATTCAAGATATTCGATTGATAGGTGGAGTAGGAAATTATATTCCTTTAACTTCTTTATGTATAAATATTTCTAATATGGCATTATGTGGTATTCCATTTTTGGCAGGATTTTATTCAAAAGATTTAATTTTAGAAATAATTAGAATAAGTAATTTAAATTTTTTTATTTTTATAATATATTATATTTCAACAGGTTTAACTATATTTTATAGATTTCGTTTGATGATATATTTAATAGTTAATGATTTTAATTTATTAAGAATTTATAATTTATATGATGAAGATTATATTATATTAAAAAGTATATTTAGTTTATTAATAATAAGAGTAGTTAGAGGTAGAGTATTAATATGGGTAGTATTTCCTTATCCATATATAATTTATTTACCATTAAATTTAAAATTTATAGTAGTTTATGTAAGTTTATTAGGAGGGTTTCTGGGTTATTTAGTTAGAATTATAAAAATTTATTCTATTAATAAGTTTATTATATTATATAATTTAAGAAATTTTTTATGTTTGATATGATTTATACCTAATTTATCAACTTATGGATTAAATTATTATTTTTTAAGCATAGGTCAAAATTTATCGAAAAGTATTGATATAGGTTGAAGAGAAATCTATAGAGGACAAGGAATTTTTATTATTTTAAGGAAATATAGAATTTTTTATAATTTATTTCAATTAAATAATTTTAAAATTTATTTATTTAGATTTGTTTTATGAATAATTTTTATTTTATTTATATTAATTATTTATTTAAATAGCTTATAATTTAGAGTGTAATATTGAAGATATTAAGGAGGTTATATAATCTTTAAATATAAATATAAATATAAATATAAATATAAATTTACTTATTTATTTATTTATAAAAAAAAATAATTTTATTTTTACAATGAAAATGTAATGTTTTTAATTTTAAACTATATAAATAAAAAGAAATATTAATGGATTTTAACCACTAAAAATTAAGTTAGCAGCTTAATTTTAAATTTATATTTCTTAATTGGAATAACATTCAATTTTATCATTAACAGTGATATACCTCTTTTTGGTTTCAATTAATTTAAATAAGGAGTAATTTAAACTCTATTTTTTAAGTCGAAATTAAATGCATAAAATTGCTTCTTATTTTAAGATAAATTGATAAAATTTCAATAACTTTTGAATGCAAATCAAATATTTTTATAAACTATAATCCTAAAAATTTAAATATTTAATTTTAAAATTAATAATAAGGTAAAATATAGTATTATTAATATAATAGCTAATAAAGAAATATTTTAAAATTAATTAGTTCAATTAAGTATATTTTGATTTCATTCATGATATAAACCTATTAATAAAATACAAATAAAAAAAAATCTAATTTTAGTTCAAATAAAAAAATTAGTAAATTTAAATAAATTAATAATAGGAAAAATTAATGCAATTTCTACATCGAAAATTAAAAAGATTACTGTGATTAAAAAGAAATGTAAAGAAAAAGGAATACGTGCTGAAGATTTTGGGTCAAATCCACATTCAAATGGTGAAGATTTTTCTCGATCTATGAAAGTTTTTTTTGATAAAATAATAGACATAAATATTATAAAATTAGAAATTAAAATAATAAGAATTGAAAAATATAATATTAAAAGAATAATTTAAATTAAATTAAATTTAAACTTCTTGATTGGAAGTCAAGTATACTAAATATATTATTTAAATAATTAATTTCCTCATCAATAAATAGAAATATAAAGAAATAGTCAAACTACATCTACAAAATGTCAATATCAAGCTGCTGCTTCAAATCCAAAATGATGAGAATTAGAAAAGTGATTTTTTAAGTGTCGAATTAAGCAAATTAATAAAAATATTGTTCCAATTATAACATGAAGTCCATGGAATCCAGTTGCTATAAAAAAAGTTGATCCATAAATACTATCTGCGATAGTAAATGGAGCTTCTAAATATTCATAAGCTTGTAAAAATGTAAAATAAATTCCTAAAATGATGGTAAAAAATAATCTTTGAGTTATTTGTGAATGATTATTTTCTATAATTGCATGATGAGCTCATGTTACAGTTACTCCTGAAGTAATTAAAATAATTGTATTTAATAAAGGAATTTGAAATGGATTAAATGGGATAATTCCTATAGGTGGTCATATTGTTCCAATTTCAATATTTGGTGATAAACTTCTATGAAAAAATGCTCAAAAAAAGGAAATAAAAAAAAATACTTCTGAAATAATAAATAAAATTATTCCTCATCGTAATCCTTTTGTTACTAAAATAGTATGTTTACCTTGAAGTGTTCCTTCTCGACAAATATCTCGTCATCATTGATATATAGTTAAAATAATAATTATATATCCTAAAATTAATAAATTTATATTAAAGTTATGGAATCATTTTACTATACCAGTAACTAATGTTAAAACTCCAATAGCTCCAGTTAATGGTCAAGGTCTATAATCTACTAAGTGATATGGGTGATTAAAATTATTTTTCATTAATTAACTTCTCTAGAATATAATGTTCTAAGAATGGCAATTACATAAGATTGAATTACAGCGACTGCTGATTCTAAAATTAATAGTAAAATTTGAATAGTAATTAATATTAGAATAAAATAATTTGATAATGAAGGTCCTGTTCCTCTTAAAAGAGTTATTAGTAAATGACCTGCGATTATATTAGCTGTTAAACGAATAGCTAAAGTTCCTGGTCGAATAATGTTACTAATAGTTTCAATTATAACTATAAAAGGTATTAAAATTGTTGGTGTTTCTTGGGGAATTATATGAATAAATATATGTTGAGTATTATTAATTCATCCATATAATATAAATCTTAATCAAAGAGGTAAAGAAATTGATAATGTAAGTGTAATATGGCTAGTACTTGTAAAAATATAAGGAAATAATCCTAAAAAATTATTAAATAAAATAAAAGAAAATATTGAAATAAAAATAAATGTAGATCCATTTGAGGTTTTTTTATTTGTTCCAATTAATAATTTAAATTCATTGTGAAGTTTATTTAAGATAAAGTTTCAAAATATAAAATGACGATTAGGAATTAATCAAAATGAATAAGGAATAAATATTAAACCAATAAATGTTCTAATTCAATTTAAAGGTAAGTTAAAAATATTAGTAGTAGGATCAAAAATAGAAAATAAATTATTTATCATTTTCAAATTATTAAAATTATTTTTTTTTTATTTGTACTATTATTATTATTATTTTTATTAATAAAAATATAATAATTTATAATATTGAATAAAATATAAATACAAATAAAAAAAAAAAAAGAAATTATTCAATTGATTGGTATTATTTGTGGAATAAAAGAATATTACTTATATGAGTAACAATTTAAATTTGACATATTTATGTTATTATTTAACTAATTCTTTATCATTAGAAGTAAATGCTAATTTACTATAAAATGGTTTAAGAGACCAGTACTTGCTTTCAGTCATCTAATGAAGAATAATTATTAATTCAATTAATAAAATTTTTAATTGAAATTCTTTCAATTACAATAGGTATAAAACTATGATTTGCTCCACAAATTTCAGAACATTGACCATAATAAATTCCTGGTCGGTTGATAAAAAAGTTAGTTTGATTAAGTCGACCTGGGTTAGCATCAATTTTTACCCCTAGAGAAGGAATAGTTCAGGAGTGAATTACGTCAGTTGCTGTAACTATAATTCGAATTTGATTATTTATAGGTAAAATAATACGATTATCAACATCTAATAATCGAAAATTATTTTTTTTAAGATCATTAGATGAGATTATATATGAATCAAATTCAATATTATTAAAATCAGAATATTCGTAACTTCAATATCATTGATGTCCAATTGATTTTAATGTAATAAGAGGATTGTTAAGTTCATCTAAAAGATAAAGTAATCGTAATGATGGAAAAGCAATAAAAATTAATGTTATAGCTGGAATAATTGTTCAAATTAATTCGATTATTTGGTTTTCCAACAAAAATCGATTAATATATTTATTAAAGAGTAAATTTAATATTAAGTATCTTACTAAAATAGTAATTATAATTAAAATAATTAAAGTATGATCATGAAAGAAAATAATTTGTTCTATTAAAGGTGAAGCTCTATTTTGAAAATTTAAATTAGATCAAGTTGCCATTTCTAAAAAAAGGATAAACCTTTATAAATGGGATTTAAATCCATTACATATAATCTGTCATATTAGAAATTTCTTAAAATTGGGAGTTCATTATAAGAATGTTCTGCTGGAGGTAAATTTTGATATCATTCAATTGAAGATGGTAAATTTAGTGGAAATAAAATTATTCGTTGATTAATTATAGATTCTCATACAATAATTATTATTAATATAATAGCTAATAAAGAAATATAAGAACCTAATGATGAGATAATATTTCATGAAATATATATATCAGGATAATCAGAATATCGACGAGGTATACCTGCTAACCCTAAAAAGTGTTGGGGAAAAAAAGTTAAATTTACCCCTAAAAATATAATTAAAAATTGAATTTTTAAAAAATAAGGATTTAATGTTAATCCTGTAAATAATGAGTATCAATGAATAAAACCCCCAATAATTGCAAATACTGCTCCTATAGAGAGAACATAATGAAAATGTGCTACAACATAGTAAGTATCATGAAGGGCAACATCAATAGAAGAATTAGCTAAAATTACTCCTGTTAAACCACCAACAGTAAATAAAAATACAAATCCTAATCTTCATATAATAGAAGGGCTATAATTAATTTGAGTTCCATGAAGTGTTGCTAATCAACTGAAAATTTTAATTCCTGTAGGTACAGCAATAATTATTGTTGCTGAGGTGAAATAAGCTCGAGTATCAATATCTATACCTACAGTAAATATATGGTGAGCTCATACTACAAATCCTAATAATCCAATTGCTATTATAGCATAAATTATTCCTAATGATCCAAAAGTTTCTTTTTTACCTCTTTCTTGGGAAATAATATGAGAAATTATACCAAATCCTGGTAAAATTAAAATATATACTTCAGGATGACCAAAAAATCAAAATAAATGTTGGTATAAAATAGGATCTCCTCCTCCAGCAGGATCAAAAAAAGATGTATTTAAATTTCGATCCGTTAAAAGTATAGTAATAGCTCCAGCTAATACAGGTAAAGAAAGAAGTAATAGTAGGGCAGTAATCCCTACTGATCAAACAAATAAAGGTATTTGATCAAATGATAATCCGTTAATTCGTATATTAATAATTGTTGTAATAAAATTAATGGCTCCTAAAATTGAAGAAATTCCTGCTAAATGTAAGGAAAAAATAGCTAAATCAACAGATCTTCCTCTGTGAGCAATATTAGATGAAAGGGGGGGGTATACCGTTCATCCTGTTCCAGCTCCATTTTCTACAATTCTTCTAGAAATTAATAAAGTTAAAGAAGGAGGTAATAATCAAAATCTCATATTATTCATTCGTGGAAAAGCTATATCTGGAGCACCTAATATCAAAGGTACTAATCAATTTCCAAAACCTCCAATTATAATTGGTATAACTATAAAAAAAATTATAATAAATGCATGAGCTGTAACAATAGTATTATAGATTTGATCATCTCCAATTAAAAATCCTGGGTTTCCTAATTCAGCACGAATTAATAATCTTAAAGATGTTCCGATTATTCCTGCTCAAATTCCAAAAATAAAATATAATGTTCCAATATCTTTATGATTTGTTGAATAAAGTCATTTTCGCTAAATAAAATGGCTGAGGTTTAAGCGATAAATTGTAAATTTATTAACAAGAATAATTTCTTTTTTATTAATTAAATTTTAAGCTTTATATTCAAAAATAATGATATAAAATTGCAAATTTTATGGTATAAATTAATTATTAAGGCTTAAAGAATATATTACTTTATAAATAATTTTGAAGATTATTAGTTTTAATTAACTTAAAACCTTATTTATTTATTTATAATTTAATTTTATTAAAATTATAAAAAAAAAAAATTTCTTAAAATTATTCCTGAAATTGAGATTAATCTAATAAAATTTAAAAAATAAAATATTTTATTTTTAATATTAATTTTTATTCATTTTAATTTAAAATAATTAAATATAAATGATGAATAAATAATACGAATATAAAAAAATAATATAATTAATCTTGATATAATAAGAATAAAAATTAATATTAAAAATTTATTATAAATTAGAAAATTAATAATAATTCATTTGGGGAAAAATCCAATAAAAGGGGGTAATCCCCCTAATGAAAGAAAATTAATTAATAAATTAATTTTAATTAAATAATTAATATTCAAAAAAAATAATTGGTTTAAATAAAATATATTAATAATATGAAAAAAGAAACATATAATTCTAATTATAAATGAATAAAAAATAAAATAAAAATATCATAAATTTTCTCTAATTATAATAGAGGATATTATTCATCTTAAGTTATTAATAGAAGAAAAAGCTATTAATTTTCGTAAAGAAGTTTGATTTAAACCACCAACAGCACCAATTAAAGCATTCAATATAATAATAATAATAATAAAATTTTTATTAAAATAATAAGATAAAAGAATAATAGGTGAAATTTTTTGTCAGGATATTAAAATGAAACTATTTAATCATGATAAACCTTCAATAATATTAGGAAATCAGAAATGAAATGGAACCGATCCTATTTTTATTAATAAAGATGAATTAATAAGAATTGAAATAAAATTATTTATTTCAAAATTTATTAAAATTATTTTTAATAAAATAATAAATAAAAAATTAATTGATGCAATAGATTGAGTTAAAAAATATTTTAATGATGCTTCATTCGAGAAAAGATTATTAGAATTTGAAATTAGGGGGATAAATCTTAATAAATTGATTTCTAATCCAATTCAACAACCAAATCATGAATTTGATGCAATAGAAATTAAAGTTCTAAAAAATAATACAAAAGTAAAAAAAAAAATATTTGAGTTAAAATTAAAATTAATAAAAAATAAAGAATAAATTATCTTTTAGAAATATTTTAAATATATTAATTAAATTTATTTATATTTTAGTGTAAGATGCACAATAGTTTTTGATACTATTAGATATAGTTTAATTCTATAAAGTATAATAAAGATAGAATAATCTATTTAATTTATCCTATCAGAATAATCCTTTAATCAGGCACTTTATTATTTAAAAAAAAGGATAAACCTTTATATTTGGGGTATGAACCCAAAAGCTTAATTTAGCTTATTTTTAA